TCCGGAATATTAAGATTCCCATTCCTCAAGCTTCCCATTGTGTAATGGACCACAAAGGGTATTGAGATTGGAATCCACAATAGCATCAGCCCGCATATACGCGGATAGCATCTCATTCACTCAGCAATCTTCTATCGCTTCGTTCTTCCGCTCTTTCAGGATCGGATTCTCTCTTCACTCATTGTGTGCAGTCTACCTCCTATACCGCTAGTTTTCTAGGCGGGGTGCAGGATGCGTGTTCAATGCTGCTCTATTGTCCCCTTATCTGCCTTTCTCCCGAGATGTGCCGTGCCAGGGATAAACTACGGCTACATGCCTATTAAGAGCTATACCACGAGTCGAGCTAACTGCATCGGAAGAGGCCTAAAAAGCCTAATAGCTATTAACCGCTCTACCGGAAATTGATCTCCTACTGTTTAGCCCACTTTTTGTTTAGTCCGAAGGGAAATCGAACAAATGAGGCGTCTTTCTTTCTCGTTAGAGGTAAGAGTATGACCAACCCGGTGCAGTGGTTCCATTCCCCCCTGCGGTCAACTAGATTCGGAATTGGAAACGACGAATCACACTCTGCAAGGTTTTCCATAGATGTCTGAAGGGATCAACGCGTGATTGCTCTGTCATCCTCCGACAGCCCCGCTTCCTGCTGCTCCTGCTAATGCTACCTCCTCCTTTGCTCCTTCGATACGTGCCCGGTCGAAATGTCTTTTTGAGGCCTTGTCAGTTGCTTTCACTAGCAGCGCTTATGCAAGAAGCACTCGTAGGGTAAAGAACGGTAAGATTGGATGGGCTTGTTCTTGGGACTAAGAAGACTGCAGCCATTCCATTCAGGTAATGAATGCAATAGTGAATGTCCGATCAATAGTAATAGTGCAGTGGGACTTCTTTATGACTTTCCTGTACTTCTGGAGGGTTTGATATGGATGTAACTTGCTCTAGAATCTTTTCCTAATCGAATAGGATAGGGTGCAGGCGAATAGAAAGAGCCCGGCACCTGCAGGCGAATAGAAAGAGCCCGGCACCTTTAGTAGGACGGCATGAGTGAGCATATTAAAGCGCGAATCCTAGAGGAGGGCAACTTAGCCGGCTAAACGATACCCAAATGGTCAACCCCCGCTGCTTAACCGGAATCGAAAACTAGAAAGCTAGCACAGAATAGGTACTTTACGGAATATGGATGTAGTACTGAACTGCTAATGGAAAGCGTACGGGTTCTACGGGCTAAGAGATTTATCCGGAAATTCAATGCCGTTAGTCTTTTATAAAGAATCAAGCTAGGCTAGTAAGAGAAGGGAAGAAGTCGAGAAGTCAACTAACTTATAGTGCTTTCCACACCCCGCCCCGTTGAGGGAAATTTACCTGTGAATGCGGTGCGCTCTCCCTTTCACTCAAAACAAGAGTTCCGTGCCAAGCATAAAGATTGAATCAATAGGACCGTATTCTAATCCTAGAAATGCCATAACTCTCTTTCTGAATGTCTCGACTTTCTTTCTCAAAAAACCGGACCGGACAGGGGTGCGAAGCAAGAATTAAATGAATAGGCTCTTGTCAATAGGTTGTTTGGCGAATCCACACTAGCTAACTTTACACAGAAGGACCACCACCATTGATACATTGATAGTGGATTAAGTGGTAAACCTATACTATGCCCAAGTGCGGACTTACTTAAGTAAGGGTATCCTATTGCTAAAGATCCGGCTACCCATAGTTTGAAGGGAAGAAGCCGCCACTGTAGAATCATTAATATTCGCGGAGACTATTTCTATTTTCGGACACAACAACCAGAAGCCATATCTTTCGAAGGAAATGAAACTGAGAATGATATAATGAAGTAAAGAAATATAGAATTAGAAAAAGCGGTATGGTATAAAGGCTTACGACCTGGAGATTCTTAGCTTGTTAGACACAATCTATCTTACTAGCTATTCAGTGGATTCCTAGCCCTTGACTCATGGTAGAGAACACCAAAGGGTACTGCTCGCTTTCGAGATCTTTATGTGGGGACGCTGACTATAAATCTGCAGAATCCACTACCCGCTCCTGCTTCTTGGTCACCAGAAGGCAGGCCTCTTATTCCGGCTAACTACGACTACTCAGGAATAGCGGCGTTTCGGGATAATCGCCTGTTGTCTCTTTCCCGACCCTGCCCACAATCGTCTCTAAGTCCCTGCTTTGACTGTGCCGGCACGGTACCTTAGTTTAAATCCATAGTTTACCGCAGCCCCTCATTAGAGAGAGTAAATAGAATAGTGTCGGGCTTACGACAGTCTGACTTTTGAACGACTAAGCAACTATACCCCACCCCCAACTAGGGTAAAGTCTTCATTCATACCTTAAACAGCACTGAGATATTGGCCCATGACCCAAGAGCAAGCATCCAGGCTCTCAGGCAACCCAAAGGAGGAATCCATTTATCTACTCATTCTATTCACGGGCCGATCTGGATCATTCATCAAAAGCATCCGCCTTTCTTTGGCAAAGATAAAGAGGTGCGCTTGTCTTGAATCACTATGTCCAATTCTTCAGGTTATAATAACCCTTTGAAGTTGAAGCAATCCTTTTCTTTCGATGCACTTTTATGCCCTCTCTTGCCTCTATTGAATCTTCGGCCTTGGTTCTTTCCTTTCTATATGCTTGTCCAATCTTTTTCTTTGAAGCAATAGAGTTTTCAAGAAGGTTTATATCATTTAGTACTTGTGCTAAGGAACGAAAGTAGTTTAGTACGAAGTGCTTAGGATAAATCCACTTTCAGAAAACCGGACTCATCAAAGTCTTTTCATTTCCTCTACAACGGGGAGGGGCAGTTTCACCAATCTTGTGAAAAAGACAGGTCTATTCCTGGCTCGAAAGCCATACATATATCATTTCAGTCCTAGTTCCCATATACCCAGTGTAGTAGATGAGTTCATAGCTCTTTCTTTTTCCTAGTGACTACTCCGAGTAAAGACTACTGACCTTAACCCGTTAATGGCTTTTTGGACATTACTAAATAGATTATGAAGAATCCTCTCCCCCTTATTCCCAGTCTGACTCTTCCAATTCGTAGAGTTGGGCAGGTGAATCAAGATAAATGACTAGGGGATTTACAGCCCTCCCTTGGGGTCTCATCAATATTGGCCGATCAGTTAATACTGAAGCTTAACCATCTGCTGCCGCTGGAGTGCCTTTCCCACGGGCAAGGAAAACAGTTCATTTCGGATTCTGTGTAGCTCTAGAGCAACCTGGTTTACAACGGTCTGTTTGCTAGGTTTTAGACAAGGGCTAAGGGCCCCTCTTAGCAGCTCTTTCCTAATCAATCAGCTTTTATGCAGCGGAGTCCTCTGTCTACCGGCCTTCTTTTCTTCTATCATCAGCCTAGGGATAAGAGAGAATAGATAGTCCAGCATAAGCCCAGAGATCGGGGATAATATAACAGCTTTTATGCCTATAAAACTAGAAAGGCAAGCAGGAATTGAACCCACTAATGGGCCAGCGCTTGGCGTTTACTCTAGCCCGTCTTTATAGGATAGACCTATTTATTCAGTTGTCTTTCCCCTTACCTTATCAGTAGATCGGTTGAGGCCCGACCCCCATCTTTCTCCGGGTTTCCGACCTTGATGCCTAAGGGGCTGAGCAGTGGGTTGGAAAGAAAGAGTTGTAGAAAGAGAGGAATCGAGATAAAGTGCACTTTCCCTTGATGTCACTCTATTCCAACAAAGCACACAAACAATAAGTGAGATGAGCCTGCCAGCTCAGCCTTGGCCCTATGCCTTTTGGCCAGCTCGTCTGGACTTGGCTTTGACCGGTCCCGGATTCGGCGCCTCCACTTGATGTGATGCTTTACGCCCACGCTTCGTTCAGGCAGCGCTACTCGGATATGTCTTGCCAATCGCCAAAGCAGTGCTACTTCCTGGATTTTATTCGGCCAAGCTCGGGAACCTTCCCTTTAGTGAAAGGCTCTATCCCGGGACGAAGAGAAAGAGAGGGGGAAGGCCAAGTACGAGATGAGATCACAGGGATCGGGCTGGAGCTTGACAAGAGCGATACAGGAAACCATACAATCGAAGGCTAGCAAGAAGAAGCAAAAAGATAGTAAAAGCTCAAGGGATTCATCACGAAGGCAAGTGCTCCAGCGGAAGCTATCAATTAAAAAAAAGGTAAGACCGGGTAGTGGTAGTTAACCGGGGGAGGGAGCGGCTCATCCGTCAGGATGGGATCCCTCTACTTCACGTTTTTGGCTTTTCTTTTTATTGCGTTGACGCTTCCATTCCAAAGCGGCTCCGTCTCCGCCTCAGCCTTCTCCGCTCCCTGTTGGGTATCTCCGAGGACTTGAGCTAAGGGATTGTTTACTGAACGTCCCATACTTGACCTATCGCTCCATTCGGTGAAGTACCCCCTTACATTTCTTTATCTTTCTAGAGGTAAGAGGAATCAACCCGAAATGCGTGAACCAGTGCCCTTTTCAAAGACTCTTCTATATAAAATCTATTACAGGATTCAATCCTTCACACTTATGCGTGGTTGGAACATTTTTTGGTCATTAGTGGTTGATTGGATCAAACTTCCAATTATTGAGAGAGAGATAAGGTCTGATTCTAAGTCAGAGTTCGAACTGGTGCTTACACCGAAGCCCTTGCCCTTGCCAACAAGTGACGAACTACAAGTAAAGATAGAGTCCCCAGAAAACTTCATGAAGATGAGATTCGCTTTAGCTGGGTCTTGCAGACGGGAAGACATACCAGCATGCGGAAGAGGTAGAGGGACTGGCTTACTAGGTCGAAGCGACAAGCCTTAGTCAAAGAGTCTGTTTTGATCTGAACCTCGATCTCTATAGTTTACTTACTCATCACAATACAAAAGAAAAATCTCCTATATAATAAGTATTCGTAACAACATCCGGGGACCACATCATTTATGTATGCTCTCGGCCAAGAAGGGCAACTACCTATCGCAAGATACCTCAAGCGAGGGGTAGGTGGTAGCTTGGCTTAGCCTTATCCCAAGCCGTACCGAACTTCAGTCTAATTTTTGCAGGGTCCGGGTAGGTGCAGGAAGTCGGAGAGAGAAGTACTTATTTATATAGGGCGCAGGTCCTCGTAGAATTGGTTTGCTTTCGCGGCAGCAGCGTGAAGGGATATTACCGTATTAAATTAAGAGCAATTTATCCCCTTCTTTCATATAGCCTACCTGGACTATAAAAACCTATGCCTCTCTAACCGACATTTGTCCTTCAGTCCTTCGGGGAGGCCTGTTGTTCGTCTTGGAGAGAGCGCTCGACCGTCGCCATGCTTCTTAGACTGAGTCAACGCGCCTATTTACTGTGCGCCTATCTGTTATCTAGGAACCTGAGATTCGGCTTTCGCTGGCGGGCTTTCGTCATCCATCACTGTCTGGGCCGTCGTTGTAAAGACGCGCATCCGTACAGACAGTATGCCTAGACTCCTTTAATTTAAAAAAGAAAGGGCTTATTTATTGTCGGCAAATACCCCCTTCTCATCAACGTATTTGAAGCATTGATGAAGGGTGGAAGGTACCACGCTGTGGATCCAAGCAGGAAGTTTAGGAGGTGTCACCGTCAATCACGTAAGAAGTGACCTCAGTCTTCAGATCCGCACACACAAGAGACGAATCTTGCCGATGGCTCTTTGCGAGTCGGCATTGTACCCCGGAATAGTAACCTTGGTCTGACTTAGCCAGCTCGTAGGAAGGAATTCCTAGATCGGCTAGGGCCCGCAGTGGCATCACGTTGATGGAGGCCCCAGGGTCCCGCGGTAGCCTTCTTTCTTTCGCCGATGTCACCGGTGAGATAAAGGGGCCGCTTATGTATGCTTCTTCCTGTCCAGCAAGATGTCTTCTGTCGATAAGGTTATATCTGCACTCTGGACTTTCTTCATTGGTGCTTCCATGTACTCATCTTCGATGCTTTGAACTTCCACCCTGTTGACATGTAGGGCATACTTTTCTTTGCTTCCTTCCTACTACTAAGCTGCTTTCTTTCTTTATAGGCTAAAGCCTCCTATCTACGGTAGCTGACGCAGCAAGACCCGAGGAATCGGATACGGATCTTTTTCAGTCTCTTTCGCTGGGGCAAAGAGGGAGGACTTTCGGAAGAAGGCGTCGTCCGCTGATGATCTTGAGGTTGGGAGGCAGGTCAGGGGGAGAACTAATGCTTGTGGATAGCCCGCGAATACTCCTTACTTAGGCTTTCCCCCCGGAAGAGCTGATGCTACTTACTAAGAGACTTCCGTTAGTGAGGAGAGAACTATAGGCTTTAGCCCAAAGACAGAGTCAGGGATAACAATCTAGTCCCTCCTGAAATAAGACAACACAGGGGGTGGAGTGAGCCTAGAGTAGAATAAGACTCCCTCTTAGACTCTCAACTCATACCAGGGCGGGCAGGGAAAGACTGAGACTACCGATACCGAGCCGGGGTTGGATCACAGGATAGAGACCAACCATAGGGTTGGTCTCTATGCCTGCTTCACTTCGTAGCATTAAGGGGGCAGTGCCATGAGGGAAATCGACTAGGAACGCGATGTCTTCCCATAAAATGAAGAGTGGAGGGGACTGGACTTCGACTGCCTTCTTGTATCGGGTGAAGAGAAGGGGGTGCTAGGCTTAGTAGGGCTCGAACCTACAATATTACCGTTATGAGCGGTACGTTTCAACCAATTAAACTATAAGCCCCTACGGATCTCTACATGCAATTCGCTCACTTCGGGAAGAGTGGACGGAAAGAGGAGGCCTTTGCTCTATCTGCTTCTTCCTCTTCCCAGGAATGAACAATTGGATAAAAAAATTCTTTTTTTCTTTGTATATATATAATAAATTTAAGATTAAGCAAGCGGCCCTTTCGTGACTCAAACTGCCGGTACGCTTTCCGGCTCGCAACGACTCAAACGGGCGGGGGCTATCTATTTGCTTGCAAAGCGGGCTGTTCGCCTTTCGGATTCGGAAAGGGCTCGCCTATTTGATTCAAAAGGCGCTACTAAACTACTCTAGTACAGCTAGTGTTAGTAGTACAACAGAATGCCCCCCGCACCGCAATCCCTTCTTCTTCAAGAGCTCCCTATTCTCTAGCAGCCCCTTCTTTCACAGCTCCTTCTCAAGCACTTGCCATTGTCTGGAAATTTGCCTCGCCCCATTCTTCGATTATTGGCGCATCAATTCCTTGCCTTTGCTCTCATTGCTGCTTGAAGTCCAGTCTTTTAATTTAAGTGAAATCCCAAAAATGGAAAGTCAGTAGTCATTGTCGGGATGGAAAGCGACTCTTCAACCACTTATTTAAGCGCTATGCACCTAAGCTCAGTCTTTCTGGCAGCTATCTTGCTAAACCTAGATTCTTGCAGTTCCTTTTTATTCTCTCTTTATGCTCGAAATCGTACTCATTCGACATCTAATTTCATGGGCTGGGCATACCTTCTTTAGCTCATTTTTATCTATCTTTGACTTTGAGGAAGATCCCACGAATCGTCTTCTATCGACATCGTCTGCTTACTCTTATCGTACGCTCTTCTTACCCAACCCAAATAAATCGTCTGGTACTTTGTCCGCTCTCCCTTTCCTGGTGAAGGAGAGAGAGTTTTACAAGCTGATGCAGCTAAGAAAGTCTCGTTGAAAGCAGGAACGAACGAAGACTGTGACGACTATTTGAACTAGTTTCAAAGGCTTGATTGACCCTTGGGAGTTAATCTGGCTAGGGCGCCCTCGTAAGGCGTAGGGTAGAGATTTGAAACCGGAGGCCTCTCCTCATCTAGTTCTTTCGTTACGCCGAGAAGAAGCAGAAAGAAGCTTGGAAGAAGAGATGGTCAATCTTCTCTTATCTTATGGGCGAGACTGCTAAAAAAGAGGCTCTTTAAAGTAAAGCCAGAACGAGTCCTCTCTTGCGGGAGGGATAGGCGGGAAAGAAAGGGGGAAAGCCCAATTGCTTGGACAACCTTAGCCCCAGCGGACAGGATTGGAATCAGTTCGACGTTCCGGGAAGTCGGTTCGTGAGGAAAGAAGTCCTTACTAAAGCAAGCAAGCTTAATAAAGGCTTTTAACAAGCTTAGTCGTTGCTTAACTTAAAGGGAAGGGAAAGACAGAAGGAACTATTCTTTTCCATCCAATGACTCGGGGAATTGCCGAGTTGGAAGATCCCTCCTTACTAAAGAGAGAGTACCGAGGAGAAGGCAATCCAACCTTTGAACTTAGTTTGAAACTCCTGCTTCGTTGTCCCGCTTTGGTAAGTGAAGGTCAAGTAGTTCCAGTGAGCAGTTCAGTAAGGAAAGTAGTCGTAGAAACAAAACCGTTTTAGGGGAGTCGAAAGAGGGTTCCCAAACAAAAGGAAAAGATCTGTTGACGTCAGCTATGTGATCACTCAACGATCAGTGCTACAGCTCAGCCTGACCTGACGATCGAGAAACTTATTCACTAGCGGTGGAGAGTTGTCTCGTTGGAAAGGTGGATTTTACATCGAAGTCTTCATCCTCCGCATGGGATGAGAAAAGAAGAGTTCTTCCAATCGGGGAAAGCAAAGAGGACTTCGAAAACAAGGAGCCGGTCCAATCGCTCAAAGGAGGGTGCCAACCCAAAGGAAAGGCACAAGAGGAAAGCAAGCGATGTCCAAGTCGCTTCCTTTGTCTCTGCCGAACGCAGCTTTTGTTGTTGATGCCAAACGCCGCCTTTAAGGAGTCGTTGTCACCACCTACTGCAGCCGATGTTGCCGTTCCCCGGAATCCCAGTTCTATTGATCAAACTAAAAATCCAGGTTCATACGAACGTCTGTTACGTGCGTACCTAGGACTGGGCCGGATTCGAACCGACCAAGCCAAGAAAAGGCAAGTCAAGTGCCATTCTTCTAGGCCAAAGAAAGACAGTCCAATCATCTATGTCGAAGGGGCAGGTACGTAGTCACTCGAGCGAAGCGACAGCTTATATCATATATGAGATTCTCCATCTAGACGGGGCTAGGTAGCACTAAGAACTTAATTCGTACTATCTTGGCAAAGAGTGAAGGTTTAATATTTGTTATCGAAAGTCTTCGTTCCCGTGTAAAAGCCAAATTGTTGAGACCAAGCAAGGAGGCACTACTGTAGAGCTCTTTTGGCCTGCCGCTTTCTCAATCGAAAATTGAAACAGTCAAGATTAGAGCGCACTGCGATTCTTATCGTTATCTATGTAATTTCAGGATTTATTTTCGTTGATCGGATCGAGCACATAACATAGGGTGCGAGCCCGAAGTCAATTAATTATCTTTGGCTGAAAGCAATCTTCATCAAGACAGCTGACCGAGGCGAAACCTACTGCTCAAGTCTGACGAATGCCGTTTATGTTCCTGGCTGGTTAAAAATAAAAGAGTCGCTTTCCTTCCCCATCTCTATTTGATACAGCTAGAGTTTTAACACAAACGCCTTGACTCGCCTATCCGAATCCTCTACTTTCCTTGGTCGTTCACCTGCCCGGTCTGGTGAACCTTACCCGCTGGCTTGGACGAGTACAGTTCACTGATTTGAATCACTTAAACTAAAGCTCTGATATCCGTAGTACTTCAACCTTATTTTCTTACTCGTCACAGTACAGATCCCGCGAATCAAATGATTACTGACTTGAACTAGCACTTGCTGCTATTCACTCAGCAGACGATCAGATCAGGCGAGATGCTAATTGGAGAAGGACTAACCGGACCAGCCTTCCCGGAAAGCACGAGCATACAGATTCGAAGTGTTCGTTCGAAGATTCCACTATACCTTTTTCACTCGGGAAAGCCACTCTAGCCTATACTCTTTGTCTTGAATCACAGAGGAAGGACAAGAGCTCGGACAACAACTATCAAAACTGGAGGAACCACACTGCTTTAGCTGCTTGAGTACTCGTATCTGCTCCTTCTATCATTGGTGTGGTGGTATCGTATATAAGAGAAAGGCTGCATTTAGGAGTTATCTTTTCCTCTAACTATAAATTTAATACATAATATAGATGGTATCCTAGCATAGAAAAGAGATCAAAGGAAGAGAGCGGACATGATCAATAGTACTAGAAGTATACAGGAAAGAGAGAAGGCAGAATTGGACAAATAGCAGCTTTCTTTTCCGGTCTCAGATGCGGCAACACCCATTACCGGTGTTAGCATGTTAGCACTTTACCTCTTTCTTTTCTCGCACGAGGCAAGCAAGCAAGGCCTGGAAGAGTGAATCGTCGAACAGGAGGAAGGACTTCGTACCGTACCAGGGCTGGAATCAAAGTAAAGTAGAAATTCCTTTCTCTTTCAAAGCTAGAAGCGCAGTTCTGGAAGCAAAGCCAAGTTCTATCTCTGGTTCACAAGCCTGACGTTCTCAAGGTGCGGAAGGCTTTGGTTCGTAAGTCAGGTTATCTTTCTCCTGACGCTTTCATGCTTTCACCTTCGTTTCCGAAAGAATTTAATTTTTATATATCATACATATCCTTCAGGCCTTTAAAAACAATAGCAAATAGGGTTTACTGAGCCCCCCTGGAACTCTAGTTTTTAGGCTTTCGGGGAAGCAAATGTTATTATTCTTCCTTAAGGGAAGAAGGGCTGAGGTGGAAGCATTTCCATCTATAGTAACCTTAACATCGACTATGTTCATGAATAGTGGGTATAGGTACCGATCGGAGAATAGCTTCAGGTAGCCCCTATAGACGACATCCGTGGGGTTCATCGGAACTGTATAACAAAGGTATCCATCAATCAGTCATCAAGTATGATCAATCAAGCCCATAATATTTTTTTTATATTCAGTCTCCCTTTTCAGTCGGAGTTACATAGGAGAGGTCCATTGGGGGCACTAGTTACTGGTTGGGTTACATTGGTCCATAGGCGCGCGAATCGAATAGGGTCCTACCTGTCTATTCTTTGGGTTGCCTTCATAAAGTGTAAGTTCGATTACATCTAGTTCCAAGCGGTAAAGAAGGGCAAAAGAAAGCCAGCCTGTAGAAGTCTTTCAGGTCCCTCTGTCCGAGAAGATGTGTTTGCGCGCACCGATCTACTGCCCGATTTCTGAATGATGTATCTAGTGGAGGATGGCTATTGGCGCAGTAAAGCCCAATTCTTCCTTGGTAGTTCCACGGATCCGAACTTGATCTGGAATTACTTAATTTCGTCAGGGCAGTGGATGAGGTAGGTTAAAGCTTTAGTGCCGTTTAGTTTGTCTAGTCAGTGCACTTTGAAACAAGCGAAATCGACCCATACTCCTCAAAGAAAGAGTAGGACCACCCAACAAGCATAACAGTTGCAATCGTAGGTAGGGCGCAAAGAGCTCGTTTGGTTTAGTATTTGCCCGCATTAATCGGGTATTTTAAGCGTATTGTTGTAATGTAACAAGGCCAGGAATTCTTCATAGAGTTGGTGTGCTCCTCTTTTTTTTTTTCGTTTAAGGATAAGTGGGTATGTCTTATTAGGGTCGCTATAGTCTAAGTAATTTCCCACCTAGGTGGGGGAACCCGAAAAGACAATGGCCGATTCGTGTTAACAATGGAATTCGTAATAAGCCCGCAGCGACTCATGAGACTTTTTACTTTTCTAATGTCATTTTTTGATCCAGCGAACTCAGCAGCTTTCCCAATCATGGGCACAATCTGTTCCCGACGAAGGCCAAGATCGCCCACAGCCCGCCCTTTGACCACACTCTCCCTTGTAGCCCTAGACTTATATTCTCTATATAGGGGGGTGTATTGGGCTTTTTGACTCATACTCTTGCTTCCCAGTTGGTGGAGGCACTAAGTAGCCTTTGGGTATGACGAAAGGCTACAGCTATGCATAGGAAGTCTCAGTTAATGGGATGCCGGGTTCCCTTTGAGTGTAGAAAAGCTGCTGCCCGACTTGAATTGAGGCTTCCGATCTCCTAGCCTAGCCCAAGACCTGGGCAAGAAGAAGAAGGCTGGCTGCTCAAGCGTCTTTTCCAAGGAATTTACCCCAAGGGGAATGGGAAGAACTTCATTTCAAGTGAGACTAGTAGAAAGGTGCACGCAAAGGGATTTTGAAGCAGGCTGATGAATGAATGTGAAGAGCACCCTGATAAAATAAAAAAAAGGATTATGATCGTTAATTGTTAGAGTTAGAATGCCAGATAAAGATCTCGAAAGCACTAGGATCCGGATCTGTCTTATTGACCGGCTTTGGTCGAGCTACCGCTACATTTCTGGAACGGCCACAGCCTACATAACTTGTCCCCCTCTTTTCAAGGAAGTCAGTCTCAGACCGTATGTAGTTCTCGGTCCTTTTTTATACAGTTCCTGACAGGTGCTGGCTCTTCACCCCAGCCCTGAAGTATTCTGCGAGCTCCTTCAGTTTAAGTGGGCCCTTGGTCAAGGAGCTTTTCTGAAAAAAAAAGCAAAAACGCATCTTGTGTCGGGTTAAGGGCTTAGTGGAACCCTATTTCTTCATTTGTAGTCTAGGGCGTTGCTTGGCATTGGGCTTTAGTTAAGCCTATATCCATTTCAGAATAGGATCTTTTATGTAGCCCAACTCTTTGAATTTGGATAGATCCGGAGGACAGGACCTTGGCCTTCTTGCATAGACTTGGGCT